TTCCAATTTTGTAAAGATGAATAAGGGGGTTTATATAAAAAGTATGCTATAACTATTCCGAAATATGTTATACTGACCGAAAGAATTGAATTTTTCAAAACTTCATACCAATCCAAAAAAAGATGTGAATTTTGATGTAAAAGATTTATAGACGGAGTTAACAATTTTGATAAGATATCCAAATCAACTCCCTCTTGATTGAAAGGAATTCCTATAGCCCCAACAAACACAGGAAATAGGACTAATACAAGCATAACGAATAACATAGTATTGTCCGATTCATGAGGATAAAAAAAAGTCTTGGTATCGCCAAAAGGAAAAATAGTAATAAAAGGCGTAGTTGTTACATTATTACTAATTCGATAGGTCTTTTTAAAAAAAAAAGAAAGCCTTTCGTTATTATTTATTGTTAATAAAGGAACTAAACGAAAATCTTTTTTAATAAAGTTCGGTTCTTCTTTACCCCATAGAGATATTGAATAGAAGAAATTGTTTTTTTTGCCACTGTAATTTTGAAAACAAACGTTTAAATGTCCCTCAAAGGTAAGTAAATAAATCCGAAACATATAAAATGCGGTTAATCCAGCTGTGAAAAAAGCAATTATTGCGAAAATCGGCGAATACAACCAACTATCGTTAAGAATTTCATCTTTGGACCAAAAACAAGCAAGAGGTGGAATACCACAAAGAGAAAGGGTGCCTAATAAAAAAGAAATTTTAGTAATTGGTACGTGCTTTCTTAATCCGCCCATAAGAACCATATTCTGGCTTTTATCTGGTGAATATCCAACAATAGCTTCCATTGAATGAATAATTGATCCGGATCCTAAAAACAACAGGGCTTTCGAATAAGCATGAGTAATCAAATGAAATAAAGCGGCTCGATAAGATCCCATGCCCAGAGCTAACATCATATAACCCAATTGAGACATTGTAGAATAAGCTAAACCCCTCTTAATATCTTTTTGAGCAAGAGCTAAAGTAGCTCCTAAAAATACTGTTATTATACCTATCAAAGATATTAGATTCATTATATATGGTATGACTATGAAAAGCGGAAGAAGGCGAGCTACAAGAAAAATTCCCGCAGCTACCATAGTAGCTGCATGGATAAGAGCCGAAATAGGAGTGGGGCCTTCCATGGCATCGGGTAACCATATATGAAGGGGGAATTGCGCGGATTTAGCAACCGCGCCAAAAAATAATAGAAATGCACACAAAGTAACAAATAAAAGGTTAATCTCATTATTATAAATATAAATCAAGTTATTGACTATTTCGAACAAATCCCGAAATTCGAAACTACCCGTTATCCAATAAAGACCTAAGATTCCTAATAATAACCCAAAATCCCCTACACGATTAGTTACAAATGCTTTTTGACACGCGCTTGCCGCACTAGGTCGTGTGAACCAAAACCCTATTAATAGATAAGAACACATTCCAACCAATTCCCAAAAAATATAAATTTGTATGAAATTCGAACTTGTAACTAATCCCAACATTGAAGTACTGAAAAAACTCATATAAGCAAAAAATCTCAAATATCCTTGATCATGAGACATATAATTGTCGCTATAAATAAGAACCAGAATTCCAACTGTAGTAATTAATATTGACATAATAGAAGTTAGTGGATCAATAAAGTATCCGAATTCGAAAGAAAAATCATTATTGATGGTCCAAGACCATACGGATTGATAGATGGAAGTTCCATCCATTTGCTGAATAGATAGATAGACCGAAAAAATCATAACTAAACTTAACAATAAAATACTAGGAAAAGCTCCCATACGGCGAATCTTTTTTGTTGCTGTCGGAAAAAGTAGAAGCCCCACTCCTATTAACATAGGGACTGTAAGTGGAACGAAAGGTATGATCCAGGAATATTGATATGTATGTTCCATAAACTAATAAAAATAATTTTTTTTTTTCTTGTTAATTAATTATTTCCGATTCATCGGTTTTTATCTCTTTTAAAGGGGATTAATAAAAAGAGTTAAGGTATTAAAAACTTAAATAAAATTTTCTATTTATAGTTATTTTGAATCTTTTTCAACTACTTAAAAAAAAAAGTAAAAGTTTAAAGCAGTCAAATGAGATAACTAAATTACTAGTAAAAAATAAATAATTATTTTATACTTAAGTAATATTTTTATGAAGATGGAATAAATTTTAATTTAAATTATTATTTCCTATTACAATAATTTATGTACATAGAGCAATACTAAAGAATTATACCAAATTTAGTTTGATAGAAATCATAGGACGATCCATACCCTTCCCTAATAAAATAAGAACTAGGTATTTGTTTTTTCTTTGTTTATTTACAATCATTAACTAGGTCATTTCGGAACGGATTGATTGTCTTCCATTCCACTAAATAGCATTTAATAACCAATTACTAGAAAAAAAAGTGGAAAGTTATTTTTATTAGTTAGTTAAAACTTGTCCGATATCTTTTTCATGTATAAATGTAGCATGCCGAAAATAGACATAGATAAAAACAAATGAAAGGACTTTTGCTTTTTTAGTTTTTAGCAACTTTGAACCAATTATAAATTATAAATTTAATTTCGATTCTATGGCATAATCCGACCTATAGACCTTATAAGATATCAATTTGAATAGTATATGAATAGGTATATAAAGGTATCACCAATAACTAATAACTCCGAAATAATAACTCCGAAATACGAATTTTCCGTTCCCGGATATTTATGGAATAGAAATTGAAAAAATACTATTGTTTTTTCTTTTTTTTTTTTTTTTCTAGTAAGATTTAATGTCATTTTCATATATTTCTATTTGTTTTTGTTTCTAAAAGTAGTATAGTTTAGAGAAAAAATAGACAGATAATGCAATGAATAGTCTGAAATGAATAATAATAAAAAAAATGATTTGAATTTTAAGGGTTTGTTTTAAACAATAGATGTCTTTCACATCCAATTTTATCAATGAATAACCTTTGATTTTTTGAATGGCAGTTCCAAAAAAACGTACTTCTAGATTAAAAAAACGGATTCGTAAAAATATTTGGAAAGAGCGAGGATATTGGGTAGCGTTGAAAGCTTTTTCGTTAGCGAAATCCCTTTCTACCGGAAATTCAAAAAGTTTTTTTGTACGACAAATAAGACAAATAAATAATAAAACGTTGGAATAATCTGAATCAGCCTGACTCGAAAAACAAATTAATTTATTTTCGAATTTATACTATATAATATCGAATAGATAATATAGAATAAAAAAATCGAAAATAAAAAAAAAAAGTATCATTTTTTCGACTTAAGTAGACAAATGAATTGTTTCAAAACATTAGGAAATGAAAAACATTCCTTACTTTTTTTTTATTTGAAAACAGAATCAAGACAGAATAGAAAGTTTAACCATTTTTATTTTTCTATTTTCATATTTTTTTTTAATTCCCAGGATGGGGATTCTTATTTTCCCCATCACACCCCCACTTATAAATACCTAAATACCAAAATAATAATTAATAATTTTTTTTTCCCTGAATTGAAGTTATAACTATTGAGTTACAACCGGTACAATGATTCTAGTTTATCAAAACATAAACTATGAAAAGAAAATTTCTATTGTTAAGTTAACTAAAACCGAAACCTTAAATAACTAAATAAGGCGAGAAAGGGGGGAATCTTTCAATCTCTATTTAAATTAATTTTTATTCATAAAATTTAATGGTTCCTAAAAAAAAATTTCATTAAAATTTACTCTTTGAATCTAGACGATTGACTAAAAATAGGTTATTATGATTTCGAGCAAGCCGCTATGGTGAAATCGGTAGACACGCTGCTCTTAGGAAGCAGTGCTAGAGCATCTCGGTTCGAGTCCGAGTGGCGGCATAACATCTTCGAAAAGAGATACAAAGAGTCCTATAATGAACTTCATTTATGATTTCAATTCTGTATACTCGAGAGATTTTCGCTTTTCATTCTTTTTTTTTATGTATGATATTTTCAACTTTAGAGCATATATTAACTCATATATCCTTTTCAGTCGTTTCAATTGGAATTACAATTCATTTTATAACCTTATTAGTCGATGAAATCAGAGGACTATATGATTCATCAGAAAGGGGGATGATAGTTATAGTTTTCTGTCTAACAGGATTATTAATTATCCGTTGGATTTATTCGAGGCATTTCCCATTAAGTGATTTATATGAATCATTAATCTTTCTTTCATGGAGTTTCTGTATTATTCATAGGATTTTCTATTTGAAAAATAAGAAAAATCATTTAAGCGCTATAACCGCGCCAAGTGCTATTTTTACCCAAGGTTTTGCTACTTCAGGTTTTTTAACCAAAATGCACCAATCCGGAATATTAGTACCTGCTCTCCAAGTCCAGTGGTTAATGATGCACGTAAGTATGATGGTATTAGGCTACGCAGCTCTTTTATGTGGATCATTATTATCCACGGCTCTTCTAGTCATTACGTTTCGAAAAGGTATAAGGATTCTTGAGAAAAGCAATAATTTTTTAAATATAAATGATTATTTTTGCTTCGGCGAAATCCAATACATGAATGAAAAAAGTAATGTTTTACGAAATACTGATTTTCTTTCTGCTAGAAATTATTGCAGGTATCAAGTTATTCAACAATTGGATCGTTGGAGTTATCGGATTATTAGTTTAGGATTTATCTTTTTAACCATTGGTATTCTTTCGGGAGCAGTATGGGCTAATGAGGCATGGGGATCGTATTGGAATTGGGATCCAAAAGAAACTTGGGCATTTATTACTTGGACTATATTCGGTATTTATTTACATACTCGTACAAATAAAAATTTTGAAGGTGTAAATTCCGCATTTGTGGCTTCTACGGGCTTTCTTATAATTTGGATATGCTATTTCGGGGTCAATCTATTAGGAATAGGGTTACATAGTTATGGTTCATTTAATTAACATTACATCTACTTGAATTGAAGAAGGGGCTTGATGAATACAAACATAGGACTGTGCATATATCGAAACAAAACTTAGTCTAAGAGGCCGAGAACCTTTTGAATCAAGCAGTGCGGTGATTCAAAAGGTTCTTACAAACGCCAAGAGCGTCTGGTCCCAATTAAAATTTTGTTACTTCTTTTTTTTCTTCTCTTAAGTTTAAGTTAAATAAAAAAGAAATAAAAAAGAAAAAAAAAAGTTTTTTTTTTCATTGGACAACGAACTATTAAAAAAAAAAAATGGGATTGCTTTTTTGATTTTTTTTTTTTTTTTGTTTTATTCATGAAAACTATCTATAAAAAAAAATTAGATATAATAGCTTCGACCTTGTCCACTGATAATGAGAGAACGAAATCCGGGTAAATACCAATACCTATTACGGGTAGAAAAATAGAGATCAAAACAAATAACTCCCGTGGTCCAGAATCAAAAAAATAAGAATTTGACGCATTAAATAGCTTGTATCCATAGAACATTTGCCGTGACGTAGATAATGAATAAATAGGAGTTAATATCATTCCAATTGCCATTACAAAAGTGATTAGTATTTTTGGCATTAAAAATAAAATGGGGCTGGTAATTATTCCAAAAAATACTATCAATTCCGCAACAAAACCACTCAGGCCCGGTAATGCAAGGGAAGCCATCGATAAGATACTGAATAGCGTGAATATCTTTTGAATTGGGATAGCCAGTCCGCCCATTTCATCGAGATAAGCAAGACGTATTCTATCATAACTTGTTCCTACCAAGAAAAAAAGTGCAGCACTAATAAAACCATGAGAAATTATTTGTAAAAAGGCTCCGTTGAGCCCTGTGTCGGTTATTGAGCCAATTCCTATAATTATGAACCCCATATGAGATACGGAGGAATAAGCTATTCTTTTTTTTAAATTTCGTTGGCCAAGAGATGTTGAAGCTGCATAAATTATTTGTATTGTACCTACTATTATGAACCAGGGAGAAAATATAGAATGGGCACGCGGTAATAGTTCCATATTGATCCGAACCAACCCATATGCTCCCATTTTTAATAAGATTCCAGCTAGAAGCATACAAGTACTGTAATGCGCCTCTCCGTGAGTGTCCGGTAACCATGTATGGAGGGGCATAATCGGTGATTTGATAGCAAAAGCAATAAGAAACCCAATATAGAATATTATTTCCAGCGCCGCGGGATACGATTGATTAGCTAATGTTTCCAAATTTAATGTTGGTTCATTGGAACCATATAAACCGATACCCAAAACTCCTATTAATAGAAAAACAGAACCCCCTGCGGTGTACAAAATAAATTTTGTCGCTGAATAAAGACGTTTCTTTCCACCCCACACGGATAGAAGTAGATAAACGGGAATTAATTCTAACTCCCACATAATGAAAAAAAGTAAAAGATCCCGAGAAGAAAATGATCCTATTTGACCGCTGTACATCGCTAACATCAGGAAATGGAATAACCGGGAATTCCGAGTAATTGGCCGAGCCGCTAAAGTAGCTAAAGTGGTGATAAATCCCGTCAGTAAAATAGGTCCTAGGGAAAGTCCATCTATTCCCAATCGCCAGTCAAAATCAAAAAAAGTGATCCATTTATAATCCTCTGCCAGCTGGATTAACGGATCGTCCAATTGGAAATGATAACAGAATGCATAGGTCGTTAGAAGGAGTTCTAAGACACATATATATATTGTATACCCTCTAGTCACTTTATTCCCTCTATGGGGGAGAAAGAAAATGAAAGAACCCGCGGCTATCGGAAAAACTACAATTATTGTTAACCAAGGAAAATAATTCGTGGTAAAGACAAGATACACTTGGACCAGAAAAGCCCGTACTCCAAAACAAAATCATAAATCGTAATATATTTGATTTTCGAGTACGGGTTTTTGTCGGTAATCGGTAAAAAAAAAAAATAAACTGTATTCAAAACGTATTCGAGTGGGTTTTTCGGAAACGTATCTCAATATCAATAAGCTAGACCCATGCTTCGAGTTGTTTCATGCCATAAATAAACCCGAACACTCAAGAAATCCGTTGGACAGGCGGATTCACATCGCTTACAACCAACACAGTCCTCCGTTCTTGGAGCAGAAGCTATTTGCTTTGCTTTACACCCGTCCCAAGGTATCATTTCTAATACATCTGTGGGGCACGCTCGTACACATTGAGTACACCCTATACATGTATCATAAATCTTTACTGAATGCGACATTTTAGCTATCAATTTTTGAACTCTTAAATTTTCGATCTAGTCAATTTTGAAACATCATATATTTAAACACCAGATGAATCAATGATTTACCAGAATTTTTCTAATTAATCTGTTTCTGGACCAACTCCTAAGAGGGAACAAAGATACTTTGATTTCTTCTGGTTTCACAAACCTGATCGAGGTTACGGCATATTCTATAGGCTAAGTCAAATTGATGAATATTATGATTTATAAAGACTACTTATTCAACAAAGTTGATTGATTGATACGAGTCGATTTTCTGTTACGATAAATTGATGAAACAATAGCCGATCCAATAGCTGCTTCAGCGGCTGCAATAGCTATAACAAAAATGGAGAAAATGTCGCCTTTTAATTGTCGACTATCAAAAAAATCAGAGAATGTTACGAAATTTATATTAACCGCGTTTAGTATAAGTTCAAGACACATCAGAGCACGAACCATATTTCGGCTCGTGATCAATCCATAGATACCGATAGAAAATACATAGGCACTCAAAACGAGTCCATGTTCCAGCATCATTGACCAACTCCGTACCAATTTTGATTCATTTCAATATGAACAATAATTCAAGTGATTCGATTGCTTAGAATATAACAAGTACAGAATAAAAGAATATATTGGTAATAGCGCGAATAAAAAAATTTCTATTTTTATTTTATATTTATCCATGAAGAGTATTCAACTAGAATTAAAGGGAAATAGATGTGATAACACAGAAAATTTTGAATTAGAGTTGCTGTTGCTAGTTATAAAGATTTTTTACTGACGAGCCACGGCAATTGCACCTATCAAAGCAACTAAAAGAATTATTGAAACTAGTTCAAATGGAAGAAAAAAGTCTGTTGATAAATGAATTCCAATTTGTTGACTATTGCTTATCAAATCTTGTTCGATAATCTGGTTGGATCGTGTAGTCCAAATAATCCCGTACCACGACGTATCTAAAATAGTAGTGATTAGTGAAAAAAAAATACTTGTACACACCAGGGAAGTAACCCCATCACCAACAGTCCAAAGATTCAAATTAAAATCTTTGTAATAATCTGAACCATTCATGAACATTACAGCAAATATAATTAAAACATTTACAGCTCCCACGTAAATAAGGAGTTGCGCGGCGGCTACAAAATGAGAATTTGATAGAATATAGAATAAGGATATACAAACAAGAACCAATCCTAATGAAAAGGCAGAATAAATTGGGTTGGTAAATAATACCACTCCCAGACCCCCTAATATAAGACCCGATCCCAGAAAAACTAAAAGAAAATCATGTATTGGTCCAGGCAAATCCATTATATTAAAATAAGAAATAAATGAATTGAAATATTTTTCATGACCCTATTGAACCGACCAGGAATTTTTTTTTTATGAGGCCTTCCCAATTGAATTAAATTTTAATCTACTAAGTGGAAATTGATGCAGGTACAATTATTGGATCCATTTTGTGCTTTTCTTTATTCGAAATGGCAATTTTAAATTGAAACTATGAAACTATATAGATATAGTTTGAAAAATTTATGTATATATTCCTAAAATTTCAATACAAATTACGCTGTACTTCTCGTCACCCAATTAATAGTTGGGATTTGTAGTTAGTGACCAAGCAAAGAAAAAAACCTTATACCAAATATACCAAAACGGAACCTTAGGAATTGGAAATTAATAAGTTTCTCCGTTTTTTCTTTGAGTCGAAGTCAAAACTGTTCGAATTGTAAAATCGTCAATTACTGACATTGGTAAACGACCTAAAGCAATTTGATTATAATTCAATTCGTGACGGTCGTAAGTAGCAAGTTCATATTCTTCAGTCATTGATAAACAATTTGTTGGACAATACTCAACGCAGTTACCACAAAAAATACAAATTCCAAAATCAATACTGTAATTAAGCAATCGTTTCTTTCGAATATCTGTTTCCAATTTCCAATCAACAACAGGCAAATCTATAGGGCATACACGAACACATACTTCACAAGCAATACATTTATCAAATTCAAAATGGATTCGACCGCGGAAACGCTCTGATGTTATTAATTTTTCATAAGGATATTGAATAGTGACAGGTAAACGATTTGCTTGGGATAAGGTAATCGTGAAACTTTGACCAATGTGCCTCGCTGCGCGTATGGTTTGTTGACTATAATTCATAAACCCAGTTACCATAGGGAACATATCGTGAATATCTATGAATAATTTGAGTTTCTTTCTTTCTCTTGTTTGAGACAAGTAGTGAATATTGTATTCCTTTTTTCTTTACAGCGAAAGGAGTTGGGAAGAAGTTGTTAATAATAGATTACCGAGAGAAATAGGTAAAAGAAATTTCCAGCCAAGATTTAATAGTTGGTCCATTCTTAGTCTCGGTAAAGTCCATCTTGTTGTAATCGGAATGAACAAGAACAAATAAGTTTTAGCTAATGTAATAAAGATACCAATTGTTGTTCCCAAGACTCCATCCGCTTTGTTTATTTCCAATAGCTCAGGAAATAATATGTATGGAATGGAAAGATTCCAACCGCCCAAGTAAAGAACTGTTACAAATAATGAGGAAACTAATAAATTTAGATAAGAAGCAACGTAAAATAAACCAAATTTTATTCCGGAATATTCGGTTTGATAACCTGCTACTAATTCTTCTTCGGCTTCTGGTAAATCAAAAGGTAATCTCTCGCATTCTGCTAGGGAAGAAATTAGAAAAACGATAAACCCTATAGGTTGACGCCACAAATTCCACCCCCAAACCCCATATTTTGATTGTGCCCCAACTATATCAACTGTACTTGAACTGTTAGATAATCATAGTCGGTGATAACATTACTGTTGCCATCGCTATTACAAAGCCGTACATGAGATTTTCACCTCATACGGCTCCTCGGGGCCACAAATAAATGTAAGGACCGGGTCAGTATTAGTTTATTTTGATATGGTTATATGATAGCTAGAGTCCAAATCTAGCGTAAGGTCCCAATTATACCAATGTAATTCTGTCTACTATAAGGATAAAAAAAAGAGTATTTCAGAATTAATCTTATCCTTTGAAAATTCAAAATTTTCTGTGTTGAGTAATAACTTAATCAACCCTTACATAAAATACTCCTTGTAGAAATACGAATAGCTATTTCAACCCATCTTTTTATTTTTGATTACGAAAAAGAATTAGACATTACATTAATCCATGAATCATGACACGAATTTTTTTTGTTTCTATGAATATCTGAAAGAAAGAATAAAAGTGTCCTGTAATTGTATTTTCTATTGTAATTGTATTTTATTTGTCTATTTTTTTTGTTCCTCTTCTTCTTTCTGAGAAAAAGGGGGCTTAAAAAAAGTAAAGGATTATTTCGTTCCTGATAGTCATTTCTTTAATTGGTGGATAGGAGCATACTCTGGATCGGAATTGTGGGGAGTACTGCCTGATCATTTCTACCAACTTAAAGCCCCAATTAGTATTCTTTTTATATTATGTGGAAGGATTCTTTTAGAGAATTTACATAATCTCCATTACTAATCCGTTGTGTGTCTTTTGGTGTTCCTTATTATCCACCCATTTTTTTTTTTCAGTCTCCCGTTTTGTTTTGTAATATATGTATTGTAATACAGACAAACGCTAGTAAAAATTCCATACGGTTGATCTTTTGAGCCCGCTTCAAGTTAAGATGACCAATCAACCAATCTTGGGGTTAAGGGCTTCTTCCATTTTAGTTTACTTCCCCTTAACTCTTGTACATAGGAAATGAGCCTCAATCCACCTTTACTGCTAATTTATAAGTTGTTTTCTTTCACTCATATATAACTATCGAATTTTTTTTATTAACCTAAAGAATAAATAAATGAATAAAAAAATGAAGATATCTATTCAGTTTTTGTTTTCTTTTTCTAGAACGAAAAGGAAAAGAATAGGAAAAATAAAAGCTTAGATTTCAGCGAATCGCACGTAGAGATATTGATAAAACACATAAAGTTAATGGTATTTCATAACTAATCGATTGAGCAGCAGCTCGCAGACCACCTAAAAAGGAATATTTATTATTTGATCCATATCCTGACATAAGAAGTCCAATAGGAGCAATACTTGAAATGGCAATCCATAAAAAAATACCGATATTGAGGTCAGCTAAAACAAGGTTATAACTAAAAGGAATTACTGAATAACTTAGTAAAATTGCTATGACTGCTATAGATGGTCCAATACTGAATAAATGAGTATTTCCTCTAGATGGAAGAAGAGTCTCTTTGAAAAGCAGTTTTGTCCCATCTGCTAAAGCTTGAAGAATTCCCAAGGGGCTGGCGTATTCAGGTCCAATACGTTGTTGTATTGCTGCAGATATTTCTCTTTCTAACCATACAATTACTAGTACACCTATTGTGATTCCCAATACAGGAGTAAAAATGGGGACAAGCATCCATATGATCCCATAGACCTCTTGTAAAGATTCCAATCTGGAAAAAGAATTGATATCTTGTACTTCTGGTGTATCAATTATCATTTCAACGATCAACTTCCCCCATAATGATATCTATACTACCCAATATCGTCATAATATCAGCCAATTTCATTCTTTTAACTAATTGAGGAAGAATTTGCAAATTGATAAACCCCGGTGGGCGAATTTTCCATCTCCAAGGAAAACCACTTTGATCTCCTATCAGAAAAATTCCCAATTCTCCTTTTGGGGCTTCGACTCTCACATAAAGTTCTTGTTTCGGCAATTCAAAAGTAGGAGAAGGTTTTTTACTAATGAATCGATCTTCAAAATTATTCCATTCTGGATCGCTTTCTCTATCAAAGCATCGGATTTCTAAATTCTCATAGGGTCCGCCCGGAATTCCTTCCAAAGCCTGTTGAATAATTTTTATGGATTCCGTCATTTCACCGATTCTGACTAAATAACGAGCTAATGAATCTCCTTCTTTTTGCCACTGGACTTCCCAATCAAATTCGTCATAACACTCATAATGATCAACTTTACGAAGATCCCATTCGATTCCAGACGCTCGTAGCATTGGTCCTGATAAACCCCAATTTATTGCTTCTTCTCCACCAACAATGCCTACTCCTTCAACTCGTTCTAAAAAAATAGTGTTTCGCGTAATAAGTTTTTGATATTCAACAGTCTCAGTTAAAAAATAATCGCAGAAATCTAAACATTTATCTATCCAGCCATGAGGCAAATCAGCCGCTATTCCTCCGATACGAAAATAATTATGCATCATTCTCATACCGGTGGCAGCTTCGAATAGATCATATACTAATTCTCTTTCTCGGAAAATATAGAAGAAAGGAGTCTGCGCACCAATATCTGCCATAAAAGGTCCAAGCCATAATAGATGAGAAGCTATACGACTCAACTCTAACATAATTACTCTGATATAGCTGGCCCTTTTAGGTACTTGAATATTTCCCAATTGTTCTGGTCCATTTACAGTTATTGCTTCTGTGAACATAGTAGCTAAATAATCCCACCGAGTTACATAAGGCAGATATTGTATAATTGTTCGGTTTTCCGCAATTTTTTCCATCCCTCTGTGTAAATAACCCAATATTGGTTCACAGTCAATAACATCTTCACCGTCTAGAGTAACGATTAGACGAAGAACGCCGTGCATTGATGGGTGGTGAGGCCCCATATTGACTATCATAAAGTCCTTGCCTGGAGCTAGTATACTCATAATTTTTTCCTCTATTCATTCTTACATGAATTGTTGAAAACGACAAGAAATTGATCAAGATTCAAAATCGAATAATTCAAAACTGTTTTTAAAATTAACGATTTTTTGACTCCCGAATATTCAATTGACTAATTAATTCTTTATAACGTACTCGATTTTTCTTTGACAAATAAGCTAGTAGACGTTGGCGTTTTTCCAAAATTTTCCGTAGACCCCTTTGAGATAAATAATCTTTTCTGTGCAATTCTAAATGTGAAGTAAGTCTTCGTATCTTGTTGGTGAAACGCAATACTTGAAATTCAACCGATCCGCAGTTTTCTTCTTTTTTTTCTTGAAAAATAACTGAGATGAAGGAACTTTTTACCATAAAACGAAACCCTCCTCTCCCCTTCTTTTAATATGAATTTTACTGATCAGTAATAATAATGCTAGTTATTTGAATTTTATATACACAATAATCTTAAGCTTGTTATGAATTTCCTAGAAAATAAATCCAATTTAAAATGTGATTAGGGATTCGAAACAAAGGGAAGGATGTATATTTCTAAAATTTCTGCAAAAGAGAAAAATTTAGACCTAGAAAAAAAAGATTTTGTTGATTCATTTATGGATCTAATTGATATGTATGTCATCAAATTGTTATCATGTATCAGATTGCAATGTAAAATAAAACATGTGTACATTTTTTCGTTTTCATATTATAAACGCGGGGCATGATAAATAAGAAAAAGATACTATTAACGAATTTTCAATTGTGGATACATATGTATCCTTATCATACTGAAACGACTGCCATTATTGCTATTAAACCAATAGCGATTCATACAAATTAAATCTTCTAATCGATAATTAGGCCAAATAAAGAACTTTAATTTAATTAGTTTATTTTTCGTGTTTGCTCTAGCAAGATTTTCGCTTTTCTCCAAAGGGCGCCCCCCCCCTTTTATGTTATTAAAAAATACTGGATTTCGATGCATATCATTTAGATTTTTAGAATTGAAACAAATTAGGGTTCTCAATTCTCGACGGCGTTTAGGGAATAAAATATTTTCAGGAATAAGCAAATCATAATGCTTTTTCTTTCTCTTTCCAGTCATTTTTTGATGTTGTGCAATGGAGTCATCAAAACTTTTATTATCAACATAGCCTTTTTCTCGGTATCTTTTAGTAATTTTGCGCTTATTCTTATGAACCAATGAAATACCTATGGTTTGATATATAAAAAACTGTCCATCATTTTTTACAGACAGTCGAAGGGGTTCGATAATTAATATTCCCCTTTTCATCAATTCTGTAAGAGTTAAATCCTTCTGAATTATCAAAAAATCCAGACTAATTTCTCCTCTTTGAATAGAGGATATAGCAATTTCTCTAGGATTTATAAGTCGAAGCAGGAGACAATATATTTGGATATTATTGATTATTCTTTGATTTAAAAAATCATCCCATCTCAACTGAAAACACAAATATTTTTTTAGGAAAAAATATAGCTCTGCCTCTGTGTTGTTCTTGTATTGCTTTTTCTTTCTACGTTTTTTCATGTCTGGTTCTGTATAATTTTCTTCAACATTTTTTTCTTGGTTTGAGAGAACTAATCCAAGACTCACTTGCTTTTGTGCATCTGATCTTGGATTTCCGTGGCCTGCAGATTCTTTTTCTTCTTGACTTTGTTTCGATAATTCAAAATTTTTTTTTTGATTGGCTGATATAAAAGGATCCTTCTTTTTCTTACCATTTTCATTTCCATTAAAATTGAAAAGAAGTAATTTGATTGGTATGATCCAGGGTTTAATTCTATATGCATTAAAAAGGAGCACAAATTCTGGGAAGAACCAACGCTCCAGGTTTGATATAGGACGACTTAGTATTTCTTCATTCATTCCCATCCAATCAAAAAAAGGTCTTTTTTGATTGGATGGGTTAATTTCTTCATCTTGATGAATTGTAAGATAAAAAAGACCTTTCTTATTAATTGTATTTATTTTTTGATAATTCTTGGCCCCAACCCTCGTATTTTTATTACTGTCGGTACCAGTATCCATATTAATCCAGCCTTCAATATCGACCTTGTTTCTAAGGCAAAAATTGATAATTTTCCAATTAAAATATTTTCTATCCGAAATTTTCTCCATATCCATAATATCATTTTCTCCTAGATAATTATTGATAGGGATACCTCCCAGCAGAGCAAATAAATTTCCTTTCTTTTTCTTTATATTGTAATTATAAAAAAATTCTTTTTTATTATTATTTGCTTGGATTAGTGATTTATCAATATACGAATCTTTCTTATCTTCATAATTAATCGATTTATATGATAAAAGATCATATCTATATTGTTTTTTAAAATTATATTTTTGATTCCGTAATGGATCTGCTTCAAAAAAATTTTGTTTTTCGCAATTAGTTAATCCGTTTTTTTCATATGAATCTCTTTTATTTGAATCTTGATTTTGAGCCATACAGTGTTTATTCTTAGATCTATTTCTCCATTCTTGCGGTACTAATCTAGCCCTAGCCCATTTAATTCTAGATAAATCATATTGATAATGACAATGATCGTTTAAACAGTTTTTCCACTGATTCATTCCAAAAGTCCAAAAAGGTTTATGTCTTAATTCATAATGAAATATTCCTTGTTTTTCAAAAAAATCTTTTATTTCCTTCTTAAGAAATAGAGATGTTCCGTGATATTGAAGAACGTATTTTAAATTATATAAATTATAAAAGTTAATAACTTGGGCTTGTAATAATTTGTAAAATACATATGTTTGTGATTGTGAGAAGGACGATAAATTACCAGAAATCTTTGAATTCTTATTCCTAATCTTATAAAGTGATTTTTTTATAGTCGAAATAAGTTGAATTCCATTTTTATTTGTCTTATTAATTTTTTCCCGATTTGCTTCATTATTGTGGATGTTTTTATCAAAAATTTTAATTTTGTTTATTTTTGATTCAAGAAAAGGTTTTGCATTGATTCTTGGAATAGTAAGGGTCAATAGAATAATATTTATGTATACCCTTTCAATGAAAAATTTTATAATAAAATATGACTTACGAATTAATCGGGTATTTTTTTTTTTTAATATCTGCCAAATATTTTTTGATGATTCTAAAATTTTATCACAAAAACTTGGTTTGTTCGAACTCATATTTATTTCTTGAGTTAGCGATCCTTTTTTCTTTTCTTTTGTAATTTTCTCTATTTGAGTTCTGATTATGCTTGTTCTACTAGTAAGATCTTTAATTTTTTTTTCGGTCAGTGAAAAATTTGTCCAACCCCTAGATGGAATTTCAATATACGATTCGTGAATCATATGAGTACTGATTATCGACTTTTTTTTAGTTTCGACCAATTCATCTATTTCTCTCAATCTAAATAAGTTTATTTTTGAAAGGTCTTTTAGTAGAAATAGAATCCTTTTGATGACCCATTTTTTTGTTTCTTTTGCCGCATTTCGAAACAATTTTGTTCGTTTTTTTAAAACCCTTAAAACTATAAGAGACTTGGTTTTAAATTTTATAATTTTTTTTTTCAATTCTTTAAAAATAAAAAAGGGTTCAAAAACTGAACGTTGTTTTCGGGGAGAACCAAAAGGAAGTTCAGTTTCCATTCCCCAAACTGTTAAAAAACAAAAATCATTTTCTTGTCTACCTTTTTTTTTTTTTTTATCTTTATAAGGGGGTTGTATCTTAAATTTGTGCCAGGGTTTCAGGCGAAAAGGGAATAGGATTTTTATCTGAATACCGTCTGTTAACCAGTTTTTCGGAAATTCTGTTTCAGATAATGGAACACCGTTATAGGTGCATTTAATGTGCATTTCCCGATTCCAATCCTTTAAATCCTCGGACCACTCGGGAATTTGGAATAATAACATGCGGACAATATTTTTAGCTATTATTAATGAAGGTAATAGAAGATATTTTCTAAGAATCGATTGGGTTACTAATAAAAAACTTCTTGTTACTTGAGCAAATAAAACGGTATCCCAGGCTTCTGCTATTTCTCTACGTGCTTTTTCTTGTCTTTTGTATTTTTTTCTTTTGTCCTCCTCTTTTTCTTTTTTATTAATTTGTTTTGTCTTTGAGTTTCTATAATCAGAAAGTTTTTGGTCTTTATTTTGCCACATCCAATTTAGAAAAATTACGTTCATCAGGCTGGAAATATCAAAAGAAAAATAAAAGGATTTTTCTATTCTGTCTAAAAAAAGGGGGGAATGCACATTTGCTTGAAACAGTTTCCAAATAATGGTTTTACGTCTTTGTGCGCGCATGGAACCTTTGATTATATCTCGACGAAAATCTGATTGTTGCGCATAACGTATCAAAGTCACTTCCTCCGCTTGATCAGGATTTTTAGTATATTTTGTATTAGTATAAGTATCGGTATTTCCCTGGTTATCGGTAAAAATCAATACACGTTTGGCTTTTCGTAAACGAATTGCATCGCCCCCCATTACATTTTCGTCGTTTTCTCTCTCTTCTTGTTCTAAATTATTGCTTAATTTGTATGACCACTGGGGAACTATTTTACTAATTTCTTTTATTCCAATCGATTTTTGTCTAATTGTTTGATTGTTGGGATCTGTTATAACTGTCTTCAATAAAGATTTTAAAATTGGGATTC